AGCGGTATTCAAGCTCTTATTTTTGCAACTTTAGCTGCGGCTTATATAGGGGAATCCATGGAGGGGCATCATTGACTAATTTTCGAAATAGTTTTTAGAGAATCGCCTTGGTGAACATAAATATAAACATACCTAGACAAAGGGGTCTATACGATCTCGAGGACTAGTAAAAAAGATTACGATATTCGAGAATTGTAAAAAAAAAGGAAAGAGATCTAAAAGATCTTTTTCCTAAACTTCATTTTACCAATTTAGCCCCCCGTCCAATTCAATGAATATTCTCTTTAGAGTGATAGTGTCTTGATTGTTTTATTCATTCAATTCCAATTTTAGGAGTCATAATCCGAATAAGAATTCTTTATTTGATTTGTTTACAATATGATTTGATTTGTTTACAATATGCGATTAGACTTTTCTAGAGCCATTCCCATTTCAGTCGGGTTTTTTATTCAATTCACCGATTGACCAAAACAAAATATTGAATATTAATAAATAATCAATTACATCAACTTAGATCACTTATATTTTTATACAATGATTTACAATGATTCAGCCTAAGGAATTCGTCCGTTTAGTGTCCATTTAGATTGATTCTATCCATCTGAGATAATGATAAATAAAAGGAAGAGAAAAGTTTACAGATTACAAAAAAAAATGGGTTGTTTAGCAGAGCAGGATCAAACTAGGTGTAGGGAAATATATAATGGCTATAAGCCAACTTTCCTGTGTAGATGTTTTGAAAAATGATTTTATAATCCGATTGAATCTAAGATACGAAACGAATAGTTGGTTTACGTTATGGACGAAAGACATGTATATGGAATATTAGGCATTAACTAGTTATATATTAGTATTAGTTAAAAGATATATCTAATCGGCCATATTACTGGGAGTTTAGATCGAGATTCCAATAAAAGTCCTTCTTTTCGGTTGTAAAACTGTAATTGTGAATTGAATATTGAATAAAGAAATTAAATCCCGAAAAGGAGCGAAGAGTTTGAATTCAAAGAATGGCTCGGAATAAAGAAAGAAATGAAAAAACAAAAGGTTGTATGAATTCACAAAAACGCAATGGGCAGAAACTCAAAATAAAAAATAAATATCCGATATCGAAGTAATTCTAATGATTTAATAATATTATTTATTACTTCAATTTGAAATTTTGAGTTGTTTCGACTGTATGAAAATCTTATCGCTGAAATAATTAAGTCATAGTTTATTGGTTGATTGTATCATTAACCATTTCTTTATTTTGTTGCGAGGAATTTATTATGAATCCATTGATTTCTGCCGCTTCCGTTATTGCTGCTGGGTTGGCCGTTGGGCTTGCTTCTATTGGACCTGGGGTTGGTCAAGGTACTGCTGCAGGCCAGGCTGTAGAAGGTATTGCGAGACAGCCCGAGGCGGAGGGAAAAATACGAGGTACTTTATTACTTAGTCTGGCTTTTATGGAAGCTTTAACAATTTATGGATTGGTTGTTGCATTAGCACTTTTATTTGCGAATCCTTTTGTTTAATCCTAAAAATACGTATTTTTTTATTTTATTGACTTGTGCTTGATGCTTGCTTTTTCAAATTATATCAAGATTTAACTCTTTATTTATTTTTCTTTATTTATTTTTCTTTATTTATTTTTAGTGGAACAATTATGGTATGGGAAGGACTGATTTGAGAATGAGGAAGTAGTATACGAACGAACTCGCTTTCTTCCTTCCCCCTTATTAGTCCAATCAAAACCTTTTTTAGGAAGTGTTGCAGGACAAATAAAAATTCGCAATTAACACGAGACCTAGTACCAAATTATAATAAATATTGTTCTTATTCGAAATTCTAAATTTTTAATTACCGAAAAAGGGTAAGTAAGTGAATAGAATACAGATAAATGCATAAAAGAACAATAATAATAATATAGAAAATATCAATATAAATATGTATATAGAAAAATAGAAATATATAGAATAAAAAAGATAATTTAATTAATCTGTCTATATCTATAAAATAAGAATCTATAAAATAAGAGGAGATCCATATGAAAACTATAACCGACTCTTTCGTTTCTTTTGGTCACTGGCCATCCGCCGGGAGCTTCGGGTTTAATACCGATATTTTAGCAACAAATCTAATAAATCTAAGTGTAGTTCTTGGTGTATTGATTTTTTTTGGAAAGGGAGTGTGTGCGAGTTGTTTATTTCAAGAATACGCTGGATTGAACCAGATGACCTCTTTTTTTTTCGGTTTAACTAGGAAAGAAAAGGTGCATGGTCCTGCGAATTACTTCTGAATAAATTAATAAATGAATAAATTAATAAGAAAATCGTTAAGAACCATAGCATTTCGCGGTTCATTGGTAAATAGACTTTGATTCTCTATCAACCAATAACGTGGGGCCATTAATTTAATATGGTTAAAGCTAAACTGTTTGAAGTCCGGATGCAGCAAAGTACTCTTTCTACTACTATGTTAATAGATAAATGGGTTCAAAATGAAAAATGAATAGTTG